ATATACAACTCGCACACACTCCCTTTCCAAAAAAAATCAATACACCAAGCACTATACTTAGATTTATTAGATTTGTTGCTAAAATATCGGTATTAAACCCGAAACTTTCGGCGGATGGCCAATAGCCCAAGGAAACGAAAAAATCGGTTATATTTTTCATATACTCTCCTCTTTCTTATAGATAAGACTAACAAAGAACATAGTTCTTTTTGTATCACCTCACTCGCCTCGCCCTGATCGATTTCTTTTTATTAATTTATTTTTTTATGGGAATAGATTAAATAATCTAGTAATTTATAATTTATTTAAAATATGAAAATTTCTTATTCTTTTAAGTTCTCCATAATAAGATTAGGCCTCATACCAACACCAATTGCGAAATATTTCGTTTCTTTAAACGTTTCCTAGTAAAAATAAAAAGGTTTCCGTTGTACTAAGGGTGGAAATGGGAAGGAAGAAAGCGAACGGATCCGTGAATTCTTCATCCTCAAATCCAAAATATGCCCTTTCCGGGGTATTGTCTCATAAATAATTATAAAAGTGTTGATATAATTAGAAGAAGCAAACGGCAAGTCCGAGTTAATAAACCAAACTAAGAAAGAAGCGTATAACGTACATTTTCACATTTCTAATTTTAGGATTAAATTAAACAAAAGGATTCGCAAATAAAAGTGCTAATGCCACGACTAGTCCGTAAATTGTTAAAGCTTCCATAAAAGCTAGACTAAGCAATAAAGTACCTCTTATTTTACCTTCCGCTTCTGGTTGTCTCGCAATACCCTCGACAGCTTGGCCCGCAGCAGTACCTTGGCCTACTCCAGGCCCAATGGAAGCAAGCCCTACGGCCAATCCAGCGGCAATAACGGAAGCGGCAGAAATCAGTGGATTCATAGTAAGTTCCTCGTACAAAAAAAAAATGGTTAATGATACAATATCAATATAGTTATAGTAATAATAAATACTATAGTATTATAGTATAGTAATACTATAAATATATAAATAGATATTAATAATATATTCGGAAAGAAATAGGAATAAATAAAATATAAAAATTTATAAATAAAATTCTATAATTTATATAGTCCTTTTATCTGGTCCATAGGGATAATCCCTATATAACTAGTAACTAGTAAATATCTAATATCACATATACATTTGTTTCTTCCATAATGTAAACCGTTTGCATTTTTTTTTTTATTGAATTGGATTTTAGAATAATTTTTCGAAATATATGTAAGGGCTAGACACTACATATATCTAGTTTGACTAAACCCCCTAACCCATTTTTATAATTCCGTAATATTGTCTATCTTCCCTCCTACGAGATTGGGTTGTTTATACATATGTATTTGGTATTTGGAACCATGCATGAATTCGATTAAATGAAAAAAGACTATTAAAAAAGCTAATCAATGATGACCCTCCATGGATTCACCTATATAAGCCGCGGCTAAAGTTGCAAAAATAAGAGCTTGAATACCGCTTGTAAATAAACCAAGAAACATAACAGGGATAGGAACTACTGAAGGTACTAAAGAAACAAGAACAACAACTACTAATTCATCAGCCAATATATTCCCGAAAAGTCGAAAACTAAGAGATAAAGGTTTTGTAAAATCTTCTAGGATGTTAATTGGTAAAAGTATTGGAGTTGGTTGGATGTATTTCCCAAAATACCCCAATCCTTTTTTGGTAAGACCCGCATAAAAATATGCCACTGACGTGGGTAAAGCTAAAGCAACAGTAGTATTTATATCATTCGTGGGCGCAGCTAACTCCCCATGAGGTAACTGTATAAGTTTCCAAGGTAAAAGAGCACCTGACCAGTTAGAAACAAAAATAAATAGGAACATAGTTCCAATAAAGGGAACCCAGGGGCCATATTCTTCTCCAATCTGAGTTTTACTCAAGTCTCGAATAAATTCAAGGACATATTCGAAGAAATTCTGACCGTCGGTCGGAATTGTTTGTGGATTCCGAACTGCTATGATGACTGAACCTAATAAGATAGCAATTACGACCCAAGAAGTGATAAGTACTTGGGCATGGATTTGTAAACCTCCTATTTGCCAATATAAATGTTGGCCTACTTCTACACCCGATATATCGTATAACCCATTGAGTGTTTTAATGGAACATGGTATAGCATTCATATTTTCCTCTGATATAAATCGAACTTAAAAATTGATTTTGATTGAACCATTTCATTTCTTTCTCAACTCACCAACATTAATCATTAATACAAATTGAATTTAGGATACTAAAAATCATATAACATAATCTAAATATCCCTATTTTTTATCTTTATCTCTTTTTCTTTAATCTCTTTTTGAAGTTCAAGAATATAGTAACCGATCCAATAAATCTATTGAGTTCCCAAACAATGAATTAATTTGATTATTCTTAATCATAATCAACGATTTCTTATATAGCTAGAATGACCCTCGCAAATTGCGAATACTAATTTATTAAGAATGAATCGAATTGAAGCTATAGCATCATCGTTGGCTGGAATTGAAATATCTGCGAGATCCGGGTCACAATTTGTATCAATTAAACAAATAGTAGGAATCCCTAAAATGACACATTCTCGAAGAGCCGTATATTCTTCTTGCTGATCAACGATGATTACAATATCGGGTAACCCCGTCATATATTTGATCCCACCCAGATATGTTTGCAAGGTAGATAATTTTCTCTTCAACATTGCTGCATCTCTTTTGGAAAGACGGTTGAGTTTCCCCATTTTTTGTTCTACTATTAAGTCCCTGAACTTATGAAGTCTCGTTTCCGTAGTGGACCAGTTCGTTAACATACCACCAAGCCACTTTTTATTAACATAATGACACCGAGCCCCTATTGCAGCTGATGCTACTAAATCCGCTACTTTATTTTTGGTACCAACGATTAAAAAGGTTTTTCCACTACTTGCTGCATTAAAAACTAAATCGCAGGCTTCTGATAAAAAACGAGCAGTTCTCGTAAGATTTATAATATGAATACCTTTACGTTTTGCAGAGATGTAAGGAGCCATTCTAGGATTCCATTTTCTAGTACCATGACCAAAATGCACTCCCGCTTTCATCATTTCGCCTAAATTGATGTTCCAATATCTTTTTGTCATTTTTTCCGCATTTCCCCACACTTCCTCTTTTTTTTTTTTAACAAAGAGACAAGGTACTCTAAAATAAATAATTGTTCCGACGGAACCTTCTTTCTACCGTAGATTGACCTTTGATATACGGCCCAAACCATTAATTTATTTTAATTACTTATTATTATTTTTTTTTACTAAATTAATATTCATAATCGTACCAACCCAACCAGAAAGTTAAAGTAAAAAGAATGAATCTCTTCTTAAAAATCATTAAATTGCGTAAATGGTTGTTGTGATGTCCCATGAAAATTGTTTGGAGCACAAGAACAAAAAAATTCTCTATGGTATAACAAAATATCTCTCATTTCCAACTTGAATAAATTTTTCCTTTTTATTTCCAAATAAATATTTTTGTCTTCCCTTGAATGGTGCACTAATTTTTTGAATCCAGTACCAACAGGAATAAGCCCCCCCAAAACAACGTTCTCTTTCAGTCCTTTCAACCAATCAATACGACCTCGTAAAGCGGCTTTTGCTAAAACTCGAGCGGTTTCTTGAAAACTCGCTTCGGATATGAAACTTTGAGTATTAAGGGATGCCCTCGTTATTCCCAATAAAATTGCCCGATAATTGATCGCTTCGTCTAAAGCACGTCCCGCTCGTTCCGCTCGCAACATTCCTATTAATTCTCCGGGTGAAAAAACATTAGACATTCCATCTTCTGAAACCAACACTTTTGATGTTATTTGACGTACAATGATCTCTATATGCCTGTTATGTATCTGTACCCCCTGAGATCGATAAACCTTTTGAATTTTATTAACCAAAGAGATACGACTCTGGGCTATGGTTAGCTCAGCTCCAACCAAGAATCCCCAGGGGATTCCAAGAATTCTTGGTATACGTTCGTTCCAACTTTCAACTCTCTTTTCGAGGTTCATCGATATTGAATCAATTGAACGCACTTCTAAGACCTGTTCCACTTTTGGAAGACCCTGCGTTATGTCACCAGATCTTGATTTTTCGTATATAAATGTAACTAGTGTCTTTCCTTCATAAAGGATTTCTCCATAATGACCATGAACTGTTGTTCCTGGGGTAGCCAAATAGGGCTTAGCCGATCTTATAACTAAGGCATCAACATGAACAATTAAAATTTGACCAGATTTTTTTATGTGTGGTCCGTATTTGAATAGACATGCATTTTCACAAATAAATTGTCCAAGGCAATTTATTATGGAGGTCTCTTCACCAGAATCATGATGGAGAAAACACCAATTTAAATGGAATGGATTCAAAATTATATTACTGCATGGATCGAGATTATAAATTCTCCTATTTTCATCCATTAAACAATATTTAAGTACTTGAAAAGTCTGTTTAAAATTGTCAAGTAGCAAATATTTCTTTAACGATATATGATTATGAGTTAATAAATGGTAAGATGAATAAAAATTCGCTATTTTAGGTACTATAGTACCTAAGGGACCTAACAAATACCTAATTGAGATTAGGGGATCCAATTCTTTTATCGCATTGTTATATTTCGAACCGTTGAATGGACTAATTTGAAAACAGTTGGATGATGACAAAATTATCAAAGATTGGCATTCCTTATTTCGATTCAAGAACGTACCAATAATTCCTTGCTGTTGGGTAACTAATTGAAACTTCGCCTTGGAATGAAAGGGATTGATATTGGCGCGATCTAATCTCTTATTGGGAATCAATCTCGAATCTGTTATATTATATCTATATCTTTTTCCACTATATGAAAGAGTGGACTTGACTTTGACTAACTCAATTCTTATGAAATTGCGAATTAGATCATTTGCCCTTACCTCAACAAACGACGCATAAACCTCTTCTTTGGAACCGTTTTGTTTTTGGTCCCAATTTAATA